ATTTCACTTGAAAGAGACAGTCTATAAAGATAGCCCAGTTTATAAAACTTCTTATTTAGATGGGAATAAAGAGAATTCGAAGTTAGAAGTATTAAAAGAAGATAAATTATGGTTTGAAAAACCTCTTGTGACTCTTCTTTTCGACTATAAAAGGTGGAATCGTCCATTGCGATATATAAAAAACAATCGATTTGAAAATGCAGTAAGAAATGAAATGTCACAATATTTTTTTTATACATGTCGAAATGATGGAAAAGAAAAAATATCTTTTACGTATCCACCTAGTTTGTCAACCTTCCGGGAAATGATAAAAAGAAAAATGGATTTGTTCACAGAAGAAAAACGGCCCCCTGATGAATTGTATGATCATTGGATTTCTACTAATGAACAAAAAAAGAAGAATCTCAGCAAAGAATTTCGAAATCGAATTGAAGTTCTAAAAAAAGGATCCATTACTCTAGATGTGCTGGAAAAAAAGAGTAGATTATGTAATGATGAGACTAAAAAAGAATACTTGCCTAAAATAGATGATCCCTTTTTGAATGGTCCCTATCGCGGAAGGAGAAACATTTTTTTTTCTTCCTCAATCAGAAATGAAACTTCGATCAAAAATGACATCGAGAAAAGATGGATAAATAAGATCCAGGGTATACTTTTTTCTACTGATTATGATTATGAAAAATTGGAAGATACATTTGATCAAAATTCATTATCAACAGAAAATAAAAATGATTTCTTTCCGTTTTCAAAAATGGAATTCAAAATCCAACAAGGAAGAATTGTCTTCGAAGATCAAATCAATATTTGCAAATTCATCTTCATCCAAAATGTCAATCCAGAGTCTAAAAGACTCAAAGAAATAAGTAAAAATAAGACTAAGACAAAAGTAAAAAGATGGTCATACAAATTAATCGATGATTTGGAACAACAAGAGGGAGAAAATGAAGAAAATGTAGCCGAGGATCATGAGATTCGTTCAAGAAAAGCCAAACGTGTAGTTATCTTGAATGATAACGAAGAAAACAATGATATTAATAAAAAAAGAAATAATAATCCGGATGAAAGAGACGAAGTGGCTTTGATACGTTATTCCCAACAATCCGATTTCCGTCGAGACATCATTAAAGGTTCCATGCGTGCCCAAAGACGTAAGACAAATATCGGGTCGTTTTTTCAAGCAAATTTGCATTCCCCTCTTTTTTTGGAGAAAATGGACAACCCCCTTTTGCCTTTTGACATCTCCAAAATACAAATGCAAAAATTCATTTTTAAAAAATGGAAAAAAGTAAGACAATTAGAATTAAGAATTCTCGATTATACACAAGAAAAGGCAAAAGAAAATGAGAAAAAAAAAAGGGAGAAAGAAAAAAAAGAAGAATCCAAAAGACAAGAAAAAATACGAATAGAAATAGCGGAAGCATGGGATAGCATTCTATTTGCTCAAATAATAAGAGGATCATTATTAGTAATCCAATCTTTTCTTAGAAAATATATTATATTACTATCATTGATAATAGTTAAAAATACAGTACGTATGCTAGTATTTCAATTTCCAGAATGGTCAGAGGACTTTAAGGATTGGAAGAAAGAAATGCATATTAAATGCACCTATAATGGTGTTCCATTATCAGAAACCGAATTTCCAAAAAACTGGTTAACAGATGGTATTCAAATAAAAATACTATTTCCCTTTTTCTTTAAACCTTGGCACAAATCTAAGGTACAATCTCTTCAAAAAGATCCACGAAAGAAAAAAAATGATTTTTGTTTTTTAACAGTTTGGGGAATGGAAACTGACCTTCCTTTTGGTTCTCCCCGAAAACGACAGTCGTTTTTTATCCCCATTTTCAAAGAAATTAAAAAAAGAATTCGAAAATGGAAAAAAAAGTCTTTTTTTGTGATACGCATTTTTTTAAAAGACAAAAAAAATGTATTTCGAGACATAAACCTTTCAAAAGAAAGCCAAAAATGGCTTCTGCAAAATATTCTATTTATTAAAGGAATGATAAAAGAACTTTCAAAAAAAAAACCAAATTTTTTAGTTGGATTTAAACAAATATCTGAATTAAATGAAACTAAAAAAGAAAAAGATAGGAGAATTCCTAATCAAATGATTTCTGAATCATCCCTTCTGATTCCCATTCAATCTATGGATTTGAAAGATTTTTCATTTACCGAAACAAAAGTGAAAGATCTGGCTGATAGAACAAACACAATCATGAATCGGATAAAAAAAAGAAAAAATAAAAAAGACAATAATAACGAGTTTATAACTAATGACAAAAATAGTAATTTTAATAAAACAAATTCTCTCAATAAATTATTAATATCAATAATAAAAAGTTTGACGAAATTCAAAAAAAGAAATGTACGATTAATACGAAAATCCTATTTGAGAATCAATTTTCTTATTCAAAAGAAATACAAAAAAGTCTTTTTATGTATCATTCATAAGAATAGTCCGAGAATCACTCCACAACTTTTTGAATTATCAAAAAACGAATTTGATAAATTGATTTCCAATAATGAAATAAATAAAGAAAAAATGAATAAAACAAGTGCTATTCACATTATTTGGACTCTCAAAAAACGGTTTTTTGATATTACTAAAAAGAATTCACAAAATTTGAGCAACTTATCCTACTTTTCACAAGCGTATGTATTTTACCAAATATATAAAACTAAAATTTTCAGCTTGTATAGAAATCTTCTTCAATATAAGGAAACATCCCTTTTTCTTAAGAAAGAAATAAAGGATTATTTCGAAAAAGAAGAAATACTTCATTTGGAATTAGGGCATAAAAATCTTTTTAATTACACAATTGTTGAATGGAAAAACTCTTTAAGTAAGTATTATCAATATGAATTATCACAGATTCAATGGTATCGATTAGTACCACACAAATGGCGAAACAGAGTGAATCAAAGATCTATTATGACTGAAAATCATAATAAAGATTTTCAAAAAAGTCATTCAGATGAAAAAGACCAATTAATTTTTTACAAAAAATTAATTAATTTTGAATCGAATTCATTCTCCAATGAAAAATATACTATTAACTTTCAAAAATACTATAAATATGCACTTTTATCATATCAATCCATTAATTATGACGATAGAAAGGATTCATATATTTATGGATCGCCATTCTGGATAAATAATCCGCAAGAAAGTTGTTATAATTCCAATATATACAACATAAAGAAAAGTACCTTAGTTGATATGTCAGAGCGTATTATCCCTATAAATAATTATATATATAATTATTTCGGACAGAACAAAAATATGAATCTGGATCAATTTCCAGATAAAAAATATTTTGATTGGAAAATTCTCTATTTGTGCTTTAGAAAGAAAGGGGATATTCATTCCTGGATCGCTATCAATACCAATATCAACTTCAATAATAATACAAATACTAACACTAAAATCAATAATTATCCAATAGTTGTTAAAATTGATAAAAAAGACCTTGTTTATCTTCAAATTGATAAAGATCCGAAAATCAAGACTTCAAAAAAAAAAAAAAGCCTTTTTGATTGGATGGAAATGAATGAAGAAATACTAAGTCGTTCTATTTCGAATCTAAAACTTTTGTTCTTTGGCGAATTTGTGCTTCTTTATAATACATATAAAATGAACCCCTGGATGATCCCGGCCAAAGAACTTCTTTTCAATTTAAATGAAACTGTTAGTGAAAATAAAAACATCACTAAAAATAAAAAAGAGAATCCTTTAAAATTATCCAAATTATCCAATGAAAATAAATCGAAATCTATTAAATTAGAAAATAAGAATCAAGACAAAGAAGAATCCCCAGGTAAAAATAATGTTGTATTAAATATACAAAATAAAGAAACTCTTGAATCAATTTTCTCAACTCAAGAAAAAGATATTGAAGAAGATTCTGCAGGCTCAGATAGGAAAAAACGTCGAAAGAGAAAGCAATATAAGAGCAACACGGAAGCAGAACTTGATTTTGTCTTAAAAAGGTATTTACGTTTTCAATTGAGATGGAATAATTTTTTAAATCAAAAAATAACAAATAATATTAAAGTATATTGTCTCCTGCTTAGATTGGTAAATCCAAAAGAAATTGCTATATCCTCTATACAAAGGGGAGAAATAAGTCTAGATATTCTGATGATTCAAAAAGATTTTACTCTTAGAGAATTGATGAAAAAAAGAATATTAATTATCGAACCTGTGCGCTTGTCTATAAAAAACGACGGTCAATTTTTGATGTATCAAACTCTAAATGTTTCATTGGTTCATAAGAGTAAGCACCAACTTAATCAAAGTTACCGAGAAAAACACTATATGGATCGAAACAATTACACTAATTATATTGTAAGACATCCAAATCAAAGAATAACTGAAAATCGAGATTATGATTTAGTTATTCCTGAACGAATTTTTTCCACTAAATGGCGTATGGAATTAAGAATTCGAATTTGTTTCAATTCTAGGAATAGAAATCTTATTTCTAACAATTCAGTATTTTGCAATAACGTAAAAAACTATGATCAAGTTTTGGGTAAAAGTCAAAATTTTGATAGTGATAAAATTGAACTAATTCAATTCCAATACTTTCTTTGGCCTACTTACCGATTAGAGGATTTATCTTGTATGAATCGATATTGGTTTGATACCAATAATGGAAGCCGTTTTAGTCTGTTAAGGATATATATGTATATATGTATCCCCCCTTGAAAATTCGTGAATGATGCATTTCTCATCTCATATATATCTTCCAGGTCTGTATTTTTTATATGAAACCGGGGGTTGTACACATTCATTGTCTTACATTTCCATTCCAATACGATAAATCAATACTAATTCAATGCATATATCCATTAGATAAATAATTAGATATTCGATTAGATCAAATAGGAATAGGTCAAAAAGATGTTCTCTTTTATCGATATAAATATCTATTTTTTTTTCCTTATACTTAATTAAAATGAGAAAATGAATAGGATTATTTTTACTGATCGGTTAAATGGATTTTTGAATTTGAAAAAGGAAAAAAGAGTAGATTTTATCTTATGGTAAAAAAGAAAGTTATTTCAGTTATTTCAGAAGAAGAAAATCGGGGATCTATTGAATTTCAAGTCTTTCATTTCACCAATAAAATAAGAAGGCTTACTTCACATTTGGAATTTCACAGAAAAGACTATTTATCGCAGCGGGGTCTACGGAAAATCTTAGGAAAACGACAACGGCTGTTGTCTTATTTGTCAAATAAAAAAAGAGTTTCTTATAAAGAATTAATGAATCAACTGGATATTCGGGAATCAAAAATGCGTTAATTTTTTCATTTTAAAAACAATGAAAATTGGTTATTTTATTGAATTTTTTTTTATCTAGAATTTAGACGAACTTCTTTTCGTTTTAAGCAGTTCATAAAAGAATGAATCGAGGAATAAACTATGAATGTAACAACTAAAAGAAAAGAACATATGATAGTCAATATGGGACCTCATCACCCATCAATGCATGGTGTTCTTCGTCTTATTCTTACTCTAGATGGGGAAGATGTTATTGATTGTGAGCCAATATTGGGTTATCTGCACAGAGGGATGGAAAAAATTGCCGAAAACCGAACAGTTATACAATATTTGCCTTATGTAACACGTTGGGATTATTTAGCTACTATGTTTACAGAAGCAATAACCGTAAATGGACCAGAGCAGATGGTGAATATTCAAGTACCTAAAAGAGCCAGTTATATCAGAGTGATTATGTTAGAATTGAGTCGTATAGCTTCTCATCTGTTATGGCTTGGCCCCTTTATGGCAGATATTGGTGCACAGACTCCCTTTTTCTATATTTTCAGAGAAAGAGAATTAGTATATGATCTATTTGAAGCTGCCACCGGTATGAGAATGATGCACAATTATTTTCGTATCGGAGGAGTAGGAGCCGATCTCCCTTATGGATGGATAGATAAATGTTTGGATTTCTGTGATTATTTTTTAACCGCTGTTTCTGAATACCAAAAACTTATTATGCGAAATCCCATTTTTTTAGAACGAGTTGAGGGTGTAGGTATTATTGGTGCAGAAGAAGCAATAAATTGGGGTTTATCCGGACCGATGTTACGAGCTTGTGGAATTCAATGGGATCTTCGTAAAGTCGATCATTATGAATGTTATGACGAATTCGATTGGGAAATCAATTGGCAAAAAGAAGGAGATTCATTAGCGCGTTATTTAGTCCGAATCAGTGAAATGAAGGAATCTATCAAAATTGTTCAACAGGCCCTCGAAGGAATTCCAGGCGGTCCTTATGAGAATTTAGAAATACGTTGCTTTGATAGAGAACGGGATCCAGAATGGAATGATTTTGACTATCGCTTCATTAGTAAAAAAACCTCTCCTACTTTTGAATTACCGAAGCAAGAGCTTTATGTAAGAGTTGAAGCCCCAAAAGGGGAATTGGGAATTTATTTAATAGGGGATCAGAGTGGTTTTCCTTGGAGATGGAAAATTCGTCCCCCCGGTTTTATCAATTTGCAAATTCTTCCTCAGTTAGTTAAAAGAATGAAATTGGCGGATATTATGACAATACTAGGTAGCATAGATATCATTATGGGAGAAGTTGATCGTTGAAATGATAATTGATACAAGAGAAGTACAAGATATCCACTCTTTTTCTAGATTAGAATCTTTAAAAGAGATCTATGGGATCATAGGGATGCTCTTACCTATTTTGATTCTTGTATTGGGAATCACAATAGGTGTACTCGTAATTGTGTGGTTAGAAAGAGAAATATCCGCCGGAATACAACAACGTATTGGACCGGAATACGCCGGTCCGTTGGGAATTCTTCAAGCGTTAGCAGATGGAACAAAACTTATTTTCAAAGAAAACCTTCTTCCATCTAGAGGAGATGGTCGTTTATTCATTATCGGACCATCCATAGCAGTTATATCCATTTTCGTAAGTTATTCAGTAATTCCTTTTAGCTATCACCTTGTTTTATCTGATCTCAATATCGGTGTTTTTTTATGGATTGCCTTTTCAAGTATTGTTCCGATTGGACTTCTTATGTCAGGATATGGATCAAACAACAAATATTCCTTTTTAGGTGGTCTACGAGCCGCCGCTCAATCGATTAGTTATGAAATACCGTTGACTCTTTGTGTGTTATCAATATCTCTACGTGCGGGTCGTTATAACCTTTTCTTTAATTCTTTTTTGTAATTGAATAGGTATCTTCACTTTTTTATTCATCATTCAGGTTAAATTAACTAAATCAGATAGTTATATGAGTGAAAAAAAACAGCTTCTAAATTAGCAGTCAAAAGATTGAGTCTCATCTCCTAAGTACAAGAACGAAAAATAAAGTAAATTCAATAGAAGCAAGACTTTTTACCCCATGATTGGTTGATTAGTGATTAGTCATCCTGGCTTGAAGCGGGCTCAAAAGATCAACCGTATATAGTTTTCACTATTCTTTATATGTATTACTAGAACGGAGGGTTCGACAAAAATGAGTGGATGGTTAGGAACACAAAAATACATAAAGGATTAGTAATAGAAATTTTTATGTCAATTTTCAAAACGAAAATCTTTGGATAACATAAAAAGAACAATAATTGGGGCTTTCAATTTGTAGAAATAATCAAGCAGTACTCCTCACGATTGCAATCCAGAGTATGCTCCTACTCACAGATTAAAAAACGACTATCCGAAACGAAATAATCCTTTCTTGTTTTGAACTCCCTCTTTGAAAGAAGAATAGGAACGAAAATTCATAGAGATCACGAAATAGTCTGCATTATTAAGACATTCATCTAATCTCTGATTTTTTTTCATAATAATTTAAAAAAGATGGCTATTGATATTCATAGAAAGAGTATTTTATTAATAAGTTATTACTCAACAAAGAAGAATTCAAATTATTAAAGGACGAGATTAATTCATAAGTGCTTTTTGAGTTATTATATCTATATCATTCTGGCATACAGAATTCCATCGGTCTAATTTTGGACCTTCCGGCGGGTGTTGATTCTATCTATATTTTGACCCCAAATAAAATCTATCACGATAAAAGATATCAACTCGGTCCTTAGATTTCTTGATGGCCGTCAAGGAGCCGTATGAGGTGAAAATCTCATGTACGGTTCTGGACTAGCGATGGGAACAGTGATGTTATCACCGACTATTATTATCTAATAGTTCAAGTACAGTTGATATAGTTGAGGCGCAATCCAAATATGGGTTTTTAGGATGGAATTTGTGGCGTCAACCTATAGGGTTTATCATTTTTCTAATTTCTTCCCTAGCAGAATGTGAGAGATTGCCTTTTGATTTACCCGAAGCAGAGGAAGAATTAGTAGCAGGTTATCAAACCGAATATTCGGGTATCAAATTTGGATTATTTTATGTTGCTTCCTATCTCAATCTATTAGTTTCGTCGTTATTTGTAACAATTCTGTACTTGGGTGGTTGGAATATCTTTATTCCGTCCGTATTTTTTTATGATCGAGTTGAAATAAATAAAGTAGGTGGGGTCTTTAGAATGACAATTGGTATTTTTATTACTTTAGCTAAAACTTATTTGTTCGTGTTCATTTCTATCACAACAAGATGGACTTTACCGAGACTAAGAATGGACCAACTATTAAATCTTGGATGGAAATTTCTTTTACCCATTTCTCTCGGTAATTTATTATTAACAACCTCTTCCCAACTCCTTTCACTCTAAACGAAAAAAGAATATGATATTCTATATTTCTCACTTCTCATCAAACAAGCGAAAGAAACAAACATAAGATTATTCATAGATCTTTACAATATGTTCCCGATGGTAACTGGGTTCATGAATTATGGCCAACAAGCAATACGGGCGGCAAGGTACATTGGTCAAGGATTCATCATTACCTTATCCCATGCAAATCGTTTACCTGTAACTATTCAATATCCTTATGAAAAATTAATTCCATCGGAGCGTTTCCGCGGACGAATCCATTTTGAATTTGATAAATGCATAGCTTGTGAAGTATGTGTTCGTGTATGTCCTATAGATCTACCCGTTGTTGATTGGAAATTGGAAACCGGTATGCGAAAAAAACGCTTGCTTAATTACAGTATTGATTTCGGAATTTGTATATTTTGTGGAAATTGCGTTGAGTATTGTCCAACAAATTGTTTATCAATGACTGAAGAATATGAGCTTTCAGCTTATGATCGTCACGAATTGAATTATAATCAAATCGCATTAGGTCGGTTACCGATGTCAGTAATTAACGATTATACAATTCGAACAATTTTGAATTATCCTCAAATAAAAAATGCATTTCATGATTAAAGAATGATTAAAGAGTAATTACTAATTACTATAGTAAGGTATAGTATAGGTTCACTTTTTTCTAATTGAAAGGAATCGTTCCCTATTTTTTTTTTGCTCAATAGAACTCGAAATTGCAATTAATTGTTGATTAGTTAGTGAGAAGTGCAAATCAATTTGGATTGAAAATAGAATTTAATAATCTCTATATTTATTTAGAAATAGTTTCCAGATAACTTTTCTACTTGGTTTGACGTAAGGGGGAACAAGATATTGGTATAGTAATTGGCCCTAGACGTAATTCAAATCCACTATAAACCCCATTACATTCTAATTGAATTCAATTAGGAGCATATCATAAAAAAAGAAAAAATTTCCTGGTCAGGTCAATAAAATCATGAAAAACATTTCAATTTTTTTATCTTGTATATAGAATGGATTTGCCTGGACCAATACATGATTTTATTCTCGTTTTTCTGGGATCAGGTCTTCTATTAGGAGGTATAGGAGTGGTATTACTTACCAATCCAATTTATTCGGCTTTTGCATTGGGATTGGTTCTTGTTTGCATATCTTTATTTTATATTTTATCAAACTCTCATTTTGTAGCGGCTGCACAGCTCCTTATTTACGTCGGAGCTATAAACGTTTTAATTTTATTTGCTGTCATGTTCATGAATGGTTCAGAATATTATAAAGATTTCGATCTTTGGACTGTTGGGAATGGGATTACTTCGTTGGTTTGTACAAGTATTTTCATCTCCCTAATTACCACGATTCTCAATACGTCTTGGTACGGAATTATTTGGACGACAAAATCAAACCAGATTATCGAACAAGATTTGATAGGGAATAGTCAACAAATTGGAATTCATTTATCAACCGATTTTTTTCTTCCATTTGAACTCATTTCAATAATTCTTTTAGTTGCTTTGATAGGTGCAATTGCTGTTGCCCGTCAATGAAAAATCTTTCTAACTATTAAGAACAATCAAAATGGAAATTTTTTCGCTCTTATCAAATGCATTTAGCTTTCATTTTGGAATTCTATTTCAATATCGATCTTTTTCTTTTTCTCTCTTAGAAAAAAAAAAAAAGAATATATTCTTTTTTTTTTTCTACTTGTTCTATTCTAGTCAAGCGAAAGCCTTGGTTTATTGTTCATGGCGAAATGACTCAAAATTGATAAGGAGCTGATCAATGATACTCGAACATGCACTTGTTTTGAGTGCCTATTTATTTTCTATTGGTATCTATGGATTGATCACAAGTCGAAATATGGTTAGGGCTCTTATGTGTCTGGAACTTATCCTGAATGCAGTTAATATAAATTTCGTAACATTTTCGGATTTGTTTGATAGTCGACAATTACAAGGAGATATTTTCTCTATTTTTGTTATAGCTATTGCCGCAGCCGAAGCGGCTATTGGGTTAGCTATTGTTTCATCAATTTATCGTAATAGAAAATCAACTCGTATCAATCAATCGAATTTTTTGAATAAATAAGTACTACTAATTAAATTTGAAATTTATTTTCAAAATTCGAATATTCATCAATTATTTAATACTAAATGTCAAAATGTAAGAAATCAAAGTATCTTAGCCAACCCAGGAGTTGCGATCCATAATTCGATTGATTATTAAAATAATGATAAAATCATTGATTCATCTGGTATATAAATATATGATTTATACATAAGTTTACTAGATCGAAGATTTATGATATTCAAAAAATGAGAGATCCAATGTCACATTCAGTAAAGATTTATGATACATGTATAGGATGTACTCAGTGTGTCCGAGCCTGCCCAACCGATGTATTAGAAATGATCCCTTGGGATGGATGTAAGGCTAAGCAAATTGCTTCTGCTCCACGAACGGAGGACTGTGTTGGTTGTAAGAGATGTGAATCCGCTTGCCCAACGGATTTTTTGAGCGTGAGGGTTTATTTATGGCATGAAACAACTCGAAGCATGGGTCTAGCTTATTAATATAATAAGTTCCAGAAAAAACTACTTTAAATAAACTGAATTTTCAGTTTCTTTTTGAAATACAATTGATTTTTTTTACCGACAAAAAACCCGTTCTCGAAAAAGAACGGGTTTTGGGGTCTAATTCTATCTTGTCTTTACCACGAATTATTTTCCTTGGTTAACAATAATTGTAGTTTTACCAATATTGGCGGGTTCTTTAATTTTCTTTCTACCTCATAGAGGAAATAAGGTAATAAGGTGGTATACTATATCCATTTCCATTTTTGAACTCCTTTTAACGACCTATACATTCTGTTATCATTTCCAATTGACCGATCCATTAAATCAACTAGCAGAGGATTATAAATGGATTAATTTTTTTGATTTTGACTGGAGATTGGGAATAGATGGGCTTTCTATAGGAACCATTTTACTGACGGGATTTATAACCACTTTAGCTACTTTAGCAGCCTGGCCGGTTACTCGGGATTCCCGATTGTTCCATTTCCTGATGTTAGCAATGTACAGCGGTCAAATAGGATCATTTTCTTCTCACGATCTTTTACTTTTTTTTCTCATGTGGGAGTTCGAATTAATTCCAGTTTATTTACTTCTATTGATATGGGGAGGACAGAAACGTTTGTATTCAGCTACAAAATTCATTTTATACACAGTGGGGGGGTCTATTTTTCTATTAATAGGCGTTTTTGGTATTGGCTTATATGGTTCGAATGAACCAACATTAAATTTGGAAATATTAGCTAACCAATCGTATCCTGTAGCACTAGAACTACTATTTTATACTGGATTTTTTATTGCTTTTGCAGTCAAATTACCGATCATACCCTTACATACATGGTTACCAGACACCCACGGGGAGGCACATTACAGTACTTGTATGCTTCTAGCTGGAATTTTATTAAAAATGGGAGCATATGGTTTGGTTCGGATCAATATGCAATTATTTCCCCATGCTCATTCTATATTTTCTCCCTGGTTGATTATAGTAGGTGCAATACAAATAATCTATGCAGCTTCAACATCTCCCGGTCAACGTAATTTAAAAAAAAGAATAGCCTATTCCTCCGTATCTCATATGGGGTTCATAATTATCGGAATTGGAGCGATAACCGATACGGGGCTCAATGGAGCCCTTTTACAAATGATTTCTCACGGATTTATTGGTGCTGCTCTTTTTTTCTTGGCAGGAATGACGTATGATAGAATACGTCTTGTTTATCTCGACAAAATGGGTGGAATGGCGATTTTCCTTCCAAAAATATTCACACTGTTCAGTATCTTATCAATGGCTTCCCTTGCATTACCCGGCATGAGTGGTTTTGTTGCCGAATTGATAGTCTTTTTTGGAATAATTAACAGCCAACAATATTTTTTAATTCTAAAAATACTAATTACTTTTCTAATGGCAATTGGAATGATATTAACTCCTATTTATTTATTATCGATGTTACGTCAAATGTTCTATGGATACAAGATTTTGAATGCGCAAAACTCTTATTTTTTTGATTCTGGGCCGAGAGAATTATTTATTTTAATCTCTATTCTTCTACCAATAATAGGTATTGGTATTTATCCGGATTTCATTCTCTCACTCTCAGTTGAGAAGGTCGAAGCTATTATATCTACATATTTTTATCGATCGTTTTCATGAATAAAACAAGAAAAAATTAAGAATCCTATTCTTTCTTTTTCGTTTTGCAACTTTACAATGAAAAATAAAGATTAACTAAAAATTGAAATTGGGAATAGATGGATTTCTTTTTGTGAGAACCTTTTGAATCAATTAATGTAGTGATTCAAATGGTTCTCGACATCTTCCCTTAAGTATGGAGTTTTTTTTCTTATATTCTTTAACTTAATATTTAGTAATTTAGTATTTCAAATTTTGGTTTTATTATCATTTTTTTGAAAATGTTTTATGTTTCCATTTGTAAGAATCTTTTTCAATTTGATTTCATGTTAATGCAAATTAAAGGAACCATAACTATGTAACCCTATTCCTAATAAATTGACCCCAAAATAGCATATCCAAATTATAAGAAAGCCCATAGAAGCCACAATCGCGCAATTTAGACTTTTGAACTTTTTTTTATTTGTTCGAGTATGTAAATAAATTGCAAATAGGGTCCAAGTAATAAATGACCAAGTTTCTTTTGGGTCCCAATTCCAATATGATCCCCATGCCTCATTAGCCCATACTGATCCTGAAAGAATCCCGATGTTTAAAAAGATAAACCCTAGACTAATAATACGATAACTCCACTGATCTAATTGTTGAATTAGTTGAGCTCTGTAATAATTTCTCGCAGACCAAGAGAAGTTGTTTATTAAAACATTCCGTTTTTCATCCATATATTGGATCTTGTTAAATGAAAATGACTCGTTTACGAAATTTTGAAAAATCTTTTGAAATGAAATGACTAAAAGAGCTACTGATAATAATGATCCGCATAAAAGAGCTGCATAGCCCAATATCATCATACTTACGTGCATCATTAACCACTGGGATTGAAGAGCGGGTACTAATATTACAGATTGATGTATTTCGGTTAAAAGACCTGAAGTGGTAAAGCCTTGTAGAAAAATTGTACTTGGCGAGGTTATTGCGCTTAAATAATTGGTATATTTTTTAAAATATGGAACGATAGAAATAAGGGAGAAACTCCATGAAAGAAAAATGAGTGATTCATATAAATCACTTAATGGGAAATGCCCCGAATAAATCCAACGAGTGATTAATAATCCCGTTATACAGAAAAAAGTAGCTATAATGCCTTTTTCTGACGAATAATAGAGTCCTACGATTTCATCAACCGATAAAATTATCAATAAAATTGTAATTACAATTGAAACGATCGAAAATGATATATGAGTTAATATATGTTCTAAAGTGGAAAATATCATAAAAATTCTCAACTAAAAAAAAGTATAGAAAATGATACGGAATACAATCTGGAATTGCATTTATTATATATAGAACTTATTGTCTTTCTTTTCGAAGATAGCCTGCCGCCACTCGGACTCGAACCGAGATGCTCTAGCACTGCTTCCTAAGAGCAGCGTGTCTACCGATTTCACCATAGCGGCGTACTCAAAATAATAATAAGCTTTATTTATTTAGTTGTCGAGATTGAAATTCAAAAAGTGAATTCAATTAATGACAAAAAATTCCTTTCGTTTTACTCCATATTGAAACATTCCAAAATATTACCTATTACCATAATTCAATTATTAATTAATTCAATTATTAAAATGGCTATTCGAATTTCAAGTAGCTTGATGGGGAAAATAAGAATCCCCATCGGGAAAGACTACAATAAAAAAAGTACCATTTTTTGATTATTTACTATAAGTTTTATTATTGGATTGTTGCACAAAAAAACTTTTTGAATTATCCGTAGAAATAGATTTCGCTAATGAAAAAGCCTTCAACGCTGTAAAATAGGCCTTTATTTTCCAAATATTCTTACGGATATGTTTTTTTGATATAGAAGTACGTTTTTTTGGAACTGCCATGAAAAAATCAATTTTGAAAAATTCTTTTTTTATCTAGTTGAATGTGAAATACATTTATTGTTCAAACAATTTCATTTATTTTTCAATTTTTTTGAATCTTGATTCCATTTAATCCAACTAAATATATGACAAGACACAAAAGAGAAATAATGAAGTTTTTATATATCTATGTTTCTTTTTGTCGTTTTATATTTATATCCGTATCAAAATAGAATCAAAGGTGAAAAAAGAAACCCTTGCTCATTGATTTTGATCCATGGTAGGTATCGAAAGAAAAATGTCGGATATTCTAATAGTCCTTTCGACAATTCTAAAAAAATTCCATGTGTTTTATATTATTTATATTAATGGAAAAAAAGGAATGTATAAAATACTCTGTGTATATTTGTTGTATGGAATTATCAATCTTTCGTCTACAGATAGAATAAATTATCGTAATACCTAATGGTAATTGAATTGTTTTATATCTTTAGAAAGTAGAAAGATCTTTGTTATAACTTAGCTAATTTATTTGGATTTATTTAGATAAGTTATTATAGATAACTATTTCTAGTTAGTTATTTATAGTAATAATAGTTTCTTTTTATTCTTTTTTTTTAGTCAAATTTTGACTAAAATTCTAGTAAATTATAGAAAAGTCCATTTTTAAAAATAGAAAATACATAAAAGATATATAGAAAATTTTATAAATATATATATAGAAATATATAAATTCATATAAAATAGAAATTAATATAAATAAAAAAGAGTATTTTTAGTTCATTTTTTATTTCATTTTCGATTGCACTATTAGCCTGATCCTATTTATTCTAACTTCCTTCTTCCCCTAAATATTCGAAGGAGTTGAGAAAGAATAATTCAGAATAAAATAAGAATAAAAGATAAAAGGTTTTTTTATGGACTATGCATATCCCTATTCATGGATTATACCTCTCATTCCACTTCCCATTCCTATGTTAATCGGAGTTGGACTTATCGTTTTTCCAATGGCAACAAAAAGTCTTCGACGTATGTGGTCCTTTTCGAGTATCTTTCTACTAAATGGAGTTATGCTCCTTTCGGTCTATCTATCTATTCAGCAGATAAATAAAAGTTCTATCTATCAATATGTATGGTCTTGGACAATTAATAATGATTTTTCTTTAGACTTCGGTTACTTAATAGATTCGCTTGCTTCGATTATGGTAATATTAATTAGTACGGTTGGAATTCTGGTTCTTTTTTATAGTGACAATTATATGTATCATGATCAGGGATATTTGAGATTTTTTTCTTATATGAGTTTTTTTATTACTTCCATGTTGGGATTAGTCACTAGTGTGAATTTGATACAAATTTATATTTTTTGGGAATTAGTTGGAATGTGTTCTTATCTATTAATAGGTTTTTGGTTCACACGACCTATTGCGGCGAATGCTTGTCAAAAAGCCTTTGTAACGAATCGTGTAGGCGATTTTGGTTTATTATTAGGGATTTTGGGACTTTATGCTATAACGGGTAGTTTCGAATTTCGAGATTTATTCGAAATATTAAATAAATTAGTTTATAATAATGAGGTAAATCTTTTATTTCTTACTTTGTGTGCCTTGTTTTTATTTACAGGTGCAGTTGCCAAGTCTTCTCAATTCCCCCTTCATGTATGGTTACCTGATGCCATGGAAGGTCCCACTCCTATTTCGGCTCTTATACATGCCGCTACTATGGTCACAGCAGGTATTTTTCTTGTAGCTCGCCTCCTTCCTCTTTTTATAATTATACCTCATATAATGAATTTTATTTCTTTGATAGGTATAGTAACACTACTATTCGGAGCTACTTTATCCCTTGCTCAAAAAGATATTAAAAGGAGTTTGGCTTATTCTACGATGTCCCAACTGGGTTATATGATGTTAGCTTTAGGAATGGGATCGTATCGGGCGGCTTTATTTCATTTGATTACTCATGCTTATTCGAAAGCATTATTGTTTTTAGGATCCGGATCTATTATTCATTCAATGGAAGCTATTGTTGGATATTCTCCCGATAAAAGTCAGAATATGGTTCTTATGGGAGGGTTGAAAAAGCATGTACCAATTACAAAAACTGCTTTTTTAATAGGTACGCTTTCTCTTTGTGGTATTCCACCTCTCGCTTGTTTTTGGTCCAAAGACGAAATTCTTAACGATAGTTGGTTCTATTCTCCGGTTTTTGCAATTCTAGCTTGTTTCACAGCAGGATTAACCGCATTTTATATGTTTCGAATCTATTTACTGACTTTTGAGGGGCATTTAAACGTTCATTTTAAGAATTATAGTGGTCAAAAAAGGGGTTCCTGCTATTCAATATCTCCATGGGGAAAAGAAATGAAAAAATACAAGTTTTCATTATTATTTGTTGAAAATAAGAAAGAAAACTTGTATTTTTTCAATACAACCTATCCAATTTTTTATAATGGAAAAAAAATGATACGCCCTTTTATTAGTATTCCTTGTTTTGGAATTCAAAATACGTTTTTTTATCCCCCCGAATCGGACAGTACTATGCTATTTTCCATGTCTATATTAGTACTATTTACTTGTCTTGTTGGAATTATAGGAATTCCTTATAATCAAAGTGGAATTGATTTTGATCTATTATCAAATTTGTTGAATCCGTCTATAAATCTTTTACACCCGAATCCAAATAATTCTATAAATTGGTATGAATTTTTTA